TAGATCAACAATTGCAAATAAAAAAAAACAACCAGGAAGACGTAATAGAATTCTGGGAGAACATTCCATATGCACAAAAAACAAGAAGTATTCTGTTACTAGCTCAATCAATTTTTAGAAGATATATTAAATTACCCTTATTAATAATAGCTAAGAATATTGGACGTATTTTATTACGGCAATCTCCGGAATGGTATGAGGATTTTCAAGATTGGAATAGAGAAATTTATCTAAAGTGTAGCTATAATGGTCTTCAATTCTCCAAAACAGAATTTCCTAAAAATTGGTTAAGAGAGGGTTTTCAGATCAAAATCCTATATCCTTTTCATTTAAAACCTTGGCATAGATCGAAACTACGACTCTCTGATAGAGATCCAAAGCAAGAAGATGATTTTGATTCTTGTTTTTTAACAGTTTTAGGAAAGGAAACAGAATATCCGTTTGGTCCTCCTCGAAAAACACCTTCCTTTTTTGAACCCGTTTTTAAAGATATAGACTATAAAGTCGAAATAAGAAAATTGAATTTTAGAGTTCGAAGAGTTTTAAAAAAAATAAAAAAAAAACAATCAAAAGTAGTTTTATTTGTAAAACAAAAAAGAAAAGAACTTTTAAAAGAAAAAAAAATTCCATTATTTATACCGACAGAAATATATGAATCAAGTGAAACTCAAACAGAAAAGGATTCTATAATCAGCACTCAGATAATTCATGAATCACTTACTCAAAATCGATCTACAGGTTGGACAAATTATTCACAGGCCGAAGAAGAAATGAAACATAGAATTGATAGAAGAAAGACAATCAGAAATCAAATAGAAATAATGAAAAAAAATAAAAAAAAAGTAACGCCGGGAATAAAAAAAAATAATAATGGAGAATCACCCCCAAAAATTTGGAAAATATTAAAAAGAAAAAATATTGAATTAATAGTTAAATTTTTCATTGAAAAAATATACATAGATATCTTTCTATGTATCATTAATATGCGCAGAATCACTCTACAAATTTGTATGGAATCAACAAAAAAAATTCTTGATAAATACATTAACAATAATGAAATAAATCAAGATCAAGAAAGGATTAATAAAACAAAACAAAATAAAATTGACTTCATTTCGCCTATGACTATAAAAAAGGCTTTTGATAATCTTAGAAATAGTAAGCGGAAGTCACATATTTTTTTGAATTTATCTTACTTGTCACAAAAATATGTATTTTTCAAATTATCACAAACCCAAGTTATTAACTTCAATAAGTTAAGATCTCTTCTTCAATATAATGGACCTTCTTTTTTTCTTAAGAATGAAATAAAAGATCTTTTTGGAAGACAAGGAATATTTGATTCCGAAGTAAGACATAAGAAACTTCCAAATAATGGAATGAATCCATGGAAAAACTGGTTAAGAGGTCATTATCAATACGATTTATCGCAGATTACATGGTCTAGATTAGTCCCACAAAAATGGAGAAATGGACTAAATCAATGCCATACGTCTCAAAATAAGGATTTAAATAAACGGTATTCCTATGAAAAAGACCAATTATTTGATTCAAAAAAAAAACAAAATTCGAAAGTATATTTATTACCAAATAAAGAGGAAAATTTTCAAAAAAACTATAGATATGATCTTTTATCATATAAATATATTCATTCTGAAAATAAGAAGAAGGCCTCTATTTATAGATCATCATTAGAAACAAATAAGAATCAAGAAAATTCCAACAGAAATAACGAAAAAATTTTTAGCATACTCAAGAATATTCCTATCAAGAATTATCTAGGAAAAAGTGATATTATATATAGGGAAAAAAATACAGATAGAAAATATTTGGGTTGGAAATTTAGTACAAATATTGAGGTTGAACCTAAAAAGGACCAAATCAGGGATAAACTTAATAATAAAGGTAATGGTCTTTTTTATCTTCCAATTGATTCAAATTCTGAAATCAATTACAACAAAGTCTTTTTTGATTGGATGGGAATGTCTTTTGATTGGATGGGAATGAATGAAAAATTCTTAATCTTAAATCGCCTCATATCGAATCCGAAAGTTTTTTTCTTTCCAGAGTTTGTGATACTTTATCATAAATATAAAGAGAAACCTTGGTTTATCCCAAGGAACTTACTTCTTTTTAATTTGAATATAAATCAAAATTTTATTGAAAATAAAAATATCAAGGGAAAACAAGAGGAGGATGAGGTTTTTTTTAATTTTAGTCCAGCAAATTCAAAACAATATTTTGAATTAAAGAATCAAAACAATATTGAAGAATATTTTTTAGAATCCATTGAAAAACTTAAAATATTCCTTAAAGGAGATTTTCCTTTGCAATTAAGATGGACTGGACGTTTGAATCAATTGAATCAAAAAATGCTGAATAATATCCAGATATATGGTCTGCTGGTTAGCCTCATAAATGTAAGAAAAATTACTATATCCTATATTCAAAGGAAAGAAATGAATCTGGATATAATGAGGAGGCGTTTAAATCTTACACAATTAACGAAAAAGGGAATATTAATTATGGAACCTGCCCGTCTATCTGTAAAAAATGACGGACAGTTTTTTATGTATCAAATCATAGGTATTTCCTTGGTTCATAAAAGTAAGCACCAAAGTAATCAAAGATACCGAAACCCCAAAAATGTTGCTAAGAATACTTTTGATGAATCCATTTCAAGACATAAAATAAAAACTCTAAATAGAGACAAAAATAATTTTGATTTGCTTGTTCCTGAAAAAATTTTATCGTCTAGACGTCGTAGAGAATTGAGAATTCTAATTTCTTTCAATTTGAATTTAAAGAATCAGAATGGTGTGCATAGAAATAATTTATTTTGCAAGGAAAACAAGATAAAAAACTGGAGTCAATTTTTGGAGGAAAGTAAAAATTTTGACAGAAAAAAAAATGAATTAAATAAATTAAAGTTCTTTTTTTGGCCTAATTATCGATTAGAAGATTTAGCTTGTATGAATCGCTATTGGTTTGATACCAATAATGGGAGCCGCTTGAGTATGTTAAGGATATATATGTATCCCTGATTAAAAATTTTGAGTTTCCTATATATTCTATTGTTCTATCAATTTTTCATTTTTTCTTCTGTCCGTGACCATGTTATATGCAAGCAACCCGATGCGCATATGCGCTCTCTTACATCCCAGTCTAGGATACGTGAATATTAAGGAAATGGGGTATCAATTAAATTAATCAATCAAATCTTCGGACTGAACTATTTGGTATCGTCTTTTTGTATCACTATACAAATGAACTCAAAAATTGGATTGATTAGTGTTAATTGAGAAAACTAGGAATGTATAAAGAAATTATGATTATTGTATATACTACATTAAAATTTCTGACATTATTATTACTGATCAATAAAATAAATATCTGTAAAAAGGGGAGTGTGAAATTCTTTTATGGTAAAAAATTCATTTATTTCAATTATTTTGCAAGAACAAGAAGAAAACAAAGAAAACAGAGGATCTGTTGAATTTCAAGTAGTAAGTTTCACCAACAAGATACGGAGGCTTACTTCACATTTGGAATTGCACAAAAAAGACTATTTATCTCAAAGAGGTCTGCGGAAAATTCTCGGAAAACGTCAACGGCTGCTGGCTTATTTGTCAAAAAAAAATAGAGCACGTTATAAAGAATTAATAGGGCAGTTGGATATTCGAGAGAGAAAAACTCGTTAATTTGAAGAGTTAGTTTGAATTATTGGCTTAAAGTTTGGTGAACTTCTTTTCGCTTTCAGCAATTCATGGAAGAATGAATCAGGAAAAACCTATGACTGTACCAGCTACAAGAAAAGACCTCATGATAGTCAATATGGGACCTCACCACCCATCAATGCATGGTGTTCTTCGACTAATTGTTACTTTAGATGGTGAAGATGTTATTGACTGTGAACCAATATTGGGTTATTTACACAGAGGTATGGAAAAAATTGCGGAAAATCGAACAATTATACAATATTTGCCTTATGTAACACGTTGGGATTATTTAGCTACTATGTTCACAGAAGCAATAACTGTAAATGCGCCAGAGCAATTAGGCAATATTCAAGTTCCTAAAAGGGCCAGTTATATCAGAGTCATTATGTTGGAGTTAAGTCGTATAGCTTCGCATTTGTTATGGCTTGGCCCTTTTATGGCAGATATTGGGGCACAGACTCCTTTCTTCTATATTTTTCGAGAAAGAGAATTGATATATGACCTATTCGAAGCTGCCACCGGTATGCGAATGATGCACAATTTTTTTCGTATTGGCGGAGTCGCTGCTGATTTACCTCATGGCTGGATAGATAAATGTTTGGATTTTTGCGATTATTTTTTAACAGGAATTGCTGAATATCAAAAGCTTATTACAAGGAATCCCATTTTTTTAGAACGAGTTGAAGGAGTAGGCATTATTGGTGGAGAGGAAGCAATAAATTGGGGTTTGTCGGGACCAATGCTACGAGCTTCCGGAATACAATGGGATCTTCGTAAAGTTGATCATTATGAGTGTTACGACGAATTTGATTGGGAAGTCCAATGGCAAAAAGAGGGGGATTCATTAGCTCGTTATTTAGTACGAATCAGTGAAATGACAGAATCCATAAAAATTATTCAACAGGCCCTAGAAGGAATTCCGGGAGGGCCCTATGAAAATTTAGAAATCCGCCGCTTTGATAGAGTAAAAGATACTGTATGGAATGAGTTTGATTATCGATTCATTAGTAAAAAACCTTCTCCGACTTTTGAATTGTCGAAGCAAGAACTTTATGCAAGAGTCGAAGCACCAAAGGGAGAATTGGGAATTTTTCTGATAGGAGATAAGGGTGTTTTTCCTTGGCGATATAAAATTCGCCCACCGGGGTTTATTAATTTGCAAATTCTTCCTCAGTTAGTTAAAAGAATGAAATTGGCTGATATTATGACGATACTAGGTAGTATAGATATCATTATGGGAGAAGTTGATCGTTAAAATGATAATTGAGACAACAGAAGTAC